ATTTGTGCTAAAATAACAGATGCAAAGAAGAACAAAAGGCCTTGTACGCGCAATGGGTCTTGAAGTACTATTTCTGCATCTCCCTGACCAAATCCACCCACATTAGGATTACTCGTTAACGGTTGATCAAGTTTGATAGATTCACCCTCTGAAACAAGAAGTTCTGGCCCTCGAGGGATAATATTAACCACTTCACGTCCATCTGAGGCATCCACTATGGTTATTTCGTATCCGCCTTTTTCTTTTCGTAAAATTTTCTTTACTATACCTGCTGCTGTAGCATTATAAACTGTATTATTACTCTTGTTCCCGTCAGGATAAATCTGACCCCTTCCTCTGTTACCACCTACGTATATCGGATATTTTAAGAAGTAAACATCTTTCTTAGTAGCAGGGTCTGGGGAAAGAATAGGAAAGGTGATTTCACTATATTTTTGCCCAGGAACAGGGCCTATCACAAGAATATTTTGTTTATTGGGGCGATAGCTCTGAAAAGAAAGATTGCCTATCTTTTCTTTCATCTCGGGAGAAATACGATCGGTTGGGGCTAATTCAAATCCCTCAGGTAAAATAAGAACAGCCCCTACATTCAAACCCCCCTTTTTGCCGTTAGCAAGAACTTGTTTTAGTTGCATATCATAAGGAATTCGAACAACTGCCTCAAATACAGTATTAGGAAGGACCGCTTGTGGAACCTCAATATCCACGGGCTTATTAGCTAAATGGCAATTGGCACATACAATACGCCCAGTTGCTTCTCGTGGATTTTCATATCCTTGCTGTGCAAAAATGGGATATGCGTTTGAAATGGATGATCGAGTTAATATATATATTATGAGAGATACGGAAATGGATCGAGTAATCTGTTCTTTTATCCAAGAAAAGGTATTTCTAGTTTGCATGGTCCAATCGTTGATCCAGAAAATTTCTACAATAAATTGGGTAGGTTGCTAGTATAGTTCCCTATCCACGATTCTGTTATTTACTTTACTGAAGTAAATTGACTTTAACTGAAACTGAAATAATATTACTGGAATATGGGAGGAACCCCCCGCCTTGGCTGGGTACAAATAGAAAGAGTAAATCCGATTGATTTTAAATGCTTTGATTATGTCCAAAGTAAGAAACATTCTAATTATAAATTAGAATTGGATTAATGTCTGTATATTTTTTCTTTTCAGTCATTCATTGAATGATAAATCACTACAAGCGATGGGGATACACGATTTAAATAACGGAAAATCCAATATTTCAAAATTGTATCTAGAATGACTGGAAAAGTAGAAACAAGACCAGATATAATTTGATCGTTATGAGCAAATCCAAAATCTTTGTAGATAGAGCCAATCATTAGTTCCCAACCGTGAGGCGAATGAAATCCGATACATAAATCAGTTACTAAAAGAATAGAAAAAGCTTTTATTGTGTCGCTTAAGTTATATAAGAATTCCTGAGTCCAAGAGTTAAGACGAATAAGTTCTTTATTCCCCAAAATAGAATAACCACTTAGAATAAGTAAACAGATTATATTTGTTGAGAAGTCCAAAATCATCTGGATACAATCCTCATTGTGCATCTTGATCAATTGCATCGTTTCATTGTGGATTCCTATACGAAACTTTTGTAGATGTGTTTCGGGGTATTCCTTTATCATTTCGTCCAACAGACGGAGTTCCTCTAATTCGATAAATTTTTCTAGAAGACTCTTTTCTTGAATATCATTCAAAAAAGTTTCAGATTGCTTAATATTCCACCAATTAGTAATCCAAGATTCCAGACTTTTTTGAAATGATAGAGAGATCCACCAGGGTAAAAATACTATAGATGCAAGATATAGAAAAGGAATAAATGCTTTCTTTTTTTCCATTTTTTTTTTTCATCTATAAATTATTAACGAACCCATCGCGTTCGTCGACTCTATGCGATCTAATACTTTATTTCTATCAAAATGAGTTCTTTTAGAAAGTATCGAATCCATGAATCTATTCTCTGTTTTTTTTTGTGATTTGATAATTAGTCTTTGAATCTTGAAAAAATACAAAAATAGAAAAAGAGTCTACTTCGAATTTGAATGAAGAAATAATAAAAAAAAAATAGTGTTTCCAGATATTGCAATTGGTCAAATTCGAAACAATTCCTTCATTTCTTTCGATGAATACGTGGCAGAGCCACTTCAATTTTCAATTAATAAATATTATTTTGATTTCAAGACGAGAGAACTCACCTTCTACAAAAATATCAAATATTTAGAAAAATTTCACACCTTACCCATAGCACAAAATAAAGAATTGAGGATCTGCATGTAATGATCAAAAAGAGGTGGCAAAACAAAACCGAATTTGGATAATTTAATATTTAATTAAAATATCGTTATAATTAGAAGATATAAGAAATCCAATTGTTTGATCATTAAAGAGAACAAAAGAAAGGATAAAAATAAAAAGAAAGATTGCTAAAAAAGAGAAAAAATTTACATGATTTTTTGTATTGTATCTAACCTATCAATTCCAAATACTCGGCTTAAAAAAATTTATTTATTTGTATTTTTTACTTTTTTTACTGAATTGAGTTGAGTAGATTTCCATACGAATAAAAGATTTCTTTTTGTAGACAAATTTAGAGACAAAAACAGTTTTCCTTTTTGGTTGTTCTGTATACGTCTGCTTTGACCCGAATAGGTATTCTGATGAAATTTCCGTTAAGGTATGCCGTAGAAAAATAGGATTGTAGAGTTTTTATTTTACTCCGAGCTAAGAATAAGAAAAGAAAGGGTTCATTTCAAAATACTTCAATCGGTACACGCAAGAAATAGGCCAATTCAGCAGCTTTTTGTTCAATTTCTCGTGGAGTCAAATTCTCATCAGTACGAGTCAAGGGAATGGCCCCCTGACCTCTGATTTCCAGATAAAGGACACGACGAGTATAAATACCCTCTTTAAGTTCTATTCTAATAGACTGAATATCTTTTATAAGAAATCGAAGGAAGATGCGACGATTTTTTCCAGGAAATCCCCAACGAAAAATACATACTATTCCTTCTTTTCTATCGAATCGATCATAACCACTACCTACATTCCACAAAATTGTACACCACAAATAGGAGCTAATAAAGAGTCCTGCGATCCCATAGAAAGACATCACGATCCCTTGCGGAAAAAAATTTATTTGCTGTGGGGGAAATAAAGATATCAAATTCCTACCAAGATAGCTTGAAATTCCAACCAATAAGAAACCTAATGAACCTAAAAAAAGGATAAATGCCCAGCAGAAATTACTTATTTTTCGGGATCCCGTTCTAAGTTCTATCCATATACGTTCTGATCGCCAATTCATACTATATCTGGTTGCATTTAATTTGAATTATGAATTAAAAGAATACCAAAAATCTTTCCTTACTCTTTTTGTTTCCGATGTAACTCTCATCAACTAGTACTATTCTGGTGTGAATCTTTACTTTAAATTAGAAATTAGTTAGATCGAAGATAATAAAATCTACCCCTATATCATGTTTCCACATGCGTAAGGGCTCTTTCATTTATGTTCGGAAGAAATCACATGGTATACCATTTTGCTAAATCGATATCCGTGTTATGATTCAAGTCTAAGTCTTGAAAAATGAGATTTGTCCTACAAGATCTAAACAATCTTGTTTTTTTGAATGTGAAGAAATAAAGAAGCCATTGCAATTGCCGGAAATAGTAGGCCGACTAAAGGCACAAAAATAGACGGAAAGTTGATAGTTGTCATAAAATGGGTACCTCGATTTACTATTTTACTATATCGTACCTGTTTGTTATATTTTTTTGTTATTACGTTATTATATTAATTAATTAGAATCTTCTATATTCTATAGAAGTGAGTATAGCATATAATAAGTGCAAAAAATGTCGAACTAAAAAAAATCGACTTTCTACATACTACATATAATATACGCTAATCGACTTTACTTTATTATTATTATTCTTCATCTTTTCTTATTTTTTTTTTGTCTTCTAATAATTCAAAAAAGAAAATAAAAAAAAAATAGTAACTAGAAACTTAAAAATTCAATTTCCAAAGGATTCTAATCAATCTGATCCAAGAGGTTAAGAAGGGAACATGAGATTTGTTTTATTTGACTAATTTCACAGAAGGAAAAGAAAGAGGTCGTTCTTTTATCTTGTTGATAGAGGTTTCCTGATTAGTAATCGGAAATATAATGAATATAATATATATAATTATTCACATTTTTTGATTCTTTCTATTCTACAATTAGAGTGTCGCCAACCAAAAACCCCCAGTCTTCTGGTTTTTTTTTGATTACAATAAAACAAAAACCAAATACTTTAATTTAATATTTAATTTACACAAATAATTGACCTTAATGTTCGGCTTGATTTTGATTCAAAGGAAAAAAAGCGTGCAGCTGAAATAACTCACTTAGAACGCCTTTTAAAAGATTACGTGGTACGATTGGATCGAATAAACCCTTATGGAATAAATATTCGGCTGCTTGTGAACCTTCCGGTACTGTCTTATTCAATGTTTGTTCAATTACTCTTTTACCCGCAAATGCAATGTGGGCATTGGGTTCGGCAATAATGATATCCCCCAACATACCAAAACTGGCTGTCACCCCACCAGTAGTAGGAGATGTAAGAATTGATACATAGAATAACTTTTTATTTGATTGATAATCATATAAAACAGATGATATTTTAGCCATTTGCATTAGGCTCAAGCTTCCCTCTTGCATGCGTGCTCCTCCGGAAGCACATACTATAATAAGGGGTAGGAATTTTTTGGTAGCATACTCAATCAACCGGGTGATTTTTTCCCCTACTACAGATCCCATACTACCTCCCATAAACTGAAAATCCATAACCCCAATTGCTACAGGAATACCGTTTAGTTGACCTATACCCGTTTGAACAGCTTCAGTTAACCCGGTTTTTCGTTGATAAGAATCAATACGATCTTTATAAGGCTCCTCCTCCGAATGAAATTCAATGGGATCGATA